GTTTATGTAGCTTAATAAATCCAAAGCAAGACACTGAAAATGCCTAGACGGGTTCATAAACCCCATAAACACACAGGTTTGGTCCCGGCCTTTCTATTAGCTTATAGCAAGATTACACATGCAAGCATCCCCGCTCTAGTGAAGACACCCTACAAATCACCATGATTAAAAGGAGTAAGTATCAAGCACGCTTAATGCAGCTCAAGACACTTTGCTTAGCCACACCCCCACGGGAAACAGCAGTGACTAATATTTGGCAATAAACGAAAGTTTAACTAAGCTATGTTATTCTAGGGTTGGTCAATTTCGTGCCAGCCACCGCGGCCATACGATTGACCCGAGCTAATAGACATCGGCGTAAAGGGTGTTTTAGATAAATATAACTAAATAAAGCTAAACTCTCTCTAAACTGTAAAAACCTAGCCAACGTAAAATAAACTACGAAAGTGGCTTTAAAAATCTGAATACACCATAGCTAAGGCTCAAACTGGGATTAGACACCCCACTATGCTTAGCCCTAAACTTTAACAGTTAAAACAACAAAACTACTCGCCAGAATACTACAAGCAACAGCTTAAAACTCAAAGGACTTGGCGGTGCTTCATATCCCCCTAGAGGAGCCTGTTCTATAATCGATAAACCCCGATATACCTCACCACCTCTTGCTCAGCCTATATACCGCCATCTTCAGCAAACCTCAACAAGAGACACAAAGTAAGCACAAATGTCCGCGCAAAGACGTTAGGTCAAGGTGTAGCCCATGAGTTGGAAGAAATGGGCTACATTTTCTACCCCAGAAAAGCCTACGATAACTCTTATGAAACCTAGGAGTCCAAGGAGGATTTAGTAGTAAACTAAGAATAGAGTGCTTAGTTGAATTAGGCCATGAAGCACGCACACACCGCCCGTCGCTCTCCTCAAATATATTTAAGAATTATTTAACTAAATATTCTAACTCTTATATAGAGGGGATAAGTCGTAACATGGTAAGTGTACTGGAAGGTGCACTTGGATAAATCAAGGCATAGCTCACGACAAAGCATCCGGCTTACACCCGGAAGACATCAACACTTCTTGATTGCCTTGAGCCAATACTAGCCCAAACCCCAATCAGCACTAATATCAACTTGCAGACAAGCTAAATCATTTACAAATATAGAAGTATAGGTGATAGAAAATTTATTCTGGCGCTATAGATAGAGTACCGTAAGGGAAAGATGAAAAAAGAAACATAAGCACAAAAAAGCAAGGACTCACCCCTGTACCTTCTGCATAATGAACTAACTAGAAATAATTTCGCAAAGAGAACTAAAGCTAAACACCCCGAAACCAGACGAGCTACCCAAAAACAGCTAAAAGAGCACACCCGTCTATGTAGCAAAATAGTGGGAAGATTTCTGGGTAGAGGTGATACGCCTATCGAGCCTGGTGATAGCTGGTTATCCAAGATAGAATTTTAGTTCAACTTTAAGCCTACCCACAGAACTACTAGTCTCCCTGTAAGCTTAATTGTTAGTCTAAAGAGGGACAGCTCTTTAGACACTAGGAAAAAACCTTATATAGAGAGTAAAAATTTCGACTCCCATAGTTGGCCTAAAAGCAGCCATCAATTAAGAAAGCGTTCAAGCTCAACTCAATTACCTAAAAAAATCCCAGACATCTTACTGAACTCCTTGCACTACATTGGATTAATCTATTATATTATAGAAGCAATAATGCTAGCATTAGTAACATGAATAAATTCTCCTGGCATATGCCTAAATCAGAACAAAACTTTACTGATACCTAACAGCCAAGTGCTAATAACTATAAACAAGTCAGCACTATATATACTGTTAACCCAACACAGGTATGCTTTCAAGGAAAGGTTAAAAAAAGTAAAAGGAACTCAGCAAATATAACCCCGCCTGTTTACCAAAAACATCACCTCTAGCATTACCAGTATTAGAGGCACTGCCTGCCCGGTGACACATGTTTAACGGCCGCGGTACCCTGACCGTGCAAAGGTAGCATAATCACTTGTTCTTTAAATAAGGACTTGTATGAATGGCGAGACGAGGGTTCAACTGTCTCTTACTTTTAACCAGTGAAATTGACCTGTCTGTGAAGAGGCAGACATAAAATAATAAGACGAGAAGACCCTGTGGAGCTTTAACTCACTAATGCAAACAAAATCAACACAGAATCCACGGACCTAATATACTCTGTCCTTGTATTAGAAGTTTTGGTTGGGGTGACCTCGGAGCACAACTAAACCTCCGAATAAGCTATGCCAAGACCACACAAGTCAAAGCGAACTACCACACACAATTGATCCAATAACTTGACCAACGGAACAAGTTACCCCAGGGATAACAGCGCAATCCTATCCCAGAGTCCATATCGACGATAGGGTTTACGACCTCGATGTTGGATCAGGACATCCTGATGGTGCAGCAGCTATCAAGGGTTTGTTTGTTCAACAATTAAAGTCCTACGTGATCTGAGTTCAGACCGGAGCAATCCAGGTCGGTTTCTATCTATTCTACATTTCTCCCTGTACGAAAGGACAAGAGAAATAAGGCCCACTTCACAAAGCGCCCTCCTTTCATAAATGATCTGGTCTTAATTTAATAAAACCCACAAGCACACCCCAAGAACAGGGATTGTTAAGATGGCAGAGCCCGGCAATTGCATAAAACTTAAGACTTTACAATCAGAGGTTCAATTCCTCTTCTTAACACCATGTTCACAACAAACCTTCTACTTATTACTTTACCTATCCTCGCCGCCATAGCCTTTCTTACACTTACAGAACGAAAATTACTAGGCTATATACAACTACGTAAAGGACCCAATGTTGTAGGCCCCTACGGATTACTACAACCCTTTGCCGATGCAATAAAGCTCTTCACCAAAGAACCCCTAAAACCTTCAACCTCTACAACTATTCTTTACATTATTGCACCAGCCCTAGCCTTTTTTATTGCCCTCCTTCTATGAATACCCCTTCCTATACCCAACTCCCTAATTAATCTCAACCTAGGACTTCTATTTATTTTAGCTACATCTAGCCTAACCGTCTATTCTATTTTATGATCAGGATGAGCATCAAACTCTAACTATGCATTAATCGGAGCCCTACGAGCAGTTGCCCAAACAATTTCATACGAAGTAACTCTCGCCATTATTCTACTGTCAATCTTACTAACAAGCGGCTCATTTAACATCTATACACTTATTACAACACAAGAACACCTTTGACTTCTCCTACCATCATGACCTTTAGCTATAATATGGTTTACCTCTACATTGGCGGAAACCAATCGAGCTCCCTTTGATCTTACAGAAGGAGAATCAGAACTAGTGTCAGGCTTTAACATTGAGTATGCAGCAGGCCCATTCGCCCTTTTTTTCATAGCTGAATATATAAATATTATTATGATAAATGCCCTAACAACTATAATTTTTCTAGGTACACTATATCCTATTTACTCACCAGAACTATTCACAACATGCTTTGTTTCCAAAACACTCCTTCTAACCTCTTTATTCCTATGAATTCGAGCAACCTATCCTCGTTTCCGCTATGACCAACTTATATACCTACTATGAAAAAATTTTCTCCCCCTTACACTAGCATTTCTTATATGATATATTTCAGTTCCCATTATAATCTCTGGCATCCCTCCTCAAAACTAGAAATATGTCTGACAAAAGAGTTACTTTGATAGAGTAAACAATAGAGGTGCTTAGCCCTCTTATTTCTAGAAATATAGGCATCGAACCTACTCCTGAGAATTCAAATTTCTCCGTGCCACCTATTACACCTCCTTCTAAGTAAGGTCAGCTAAATAAGCTATCGGGCCCATACCCCGAAAATGTTGGTTATATCCTTCCCATACTAATTAACCCACTAGCCCAACTTGTTATCTATTTTACCATAATTATAGGTACTTTCATTACATCACTTAGCTCCCACTGGTTCCTTGCCTGAGCGGGCCTGGAAATAAATATATTAGCTTTCACCTCAATCCTAATTAAAAAAGCAAACTCTCGCTCCACAGAAGCTGCTACTAAATATTTTCTCGTACAATCTACCGCATCCATAATTCTCATAATAGCAATTATATGTAATAACTTATTCCCCGGACAATGGGCCATAATAAACAACCCTAACCAACTCTCAACCATAGTCATAATAATAGCCCTTGCTATAAAACTAGGAATAGCTCCCTTTCACTTTTGAATTCCAGAAGTCACCCAAGGAACACCCCTAATCCCCGGCCTACTTCTCCTCACATGACAAAAACTAGCTCCTATTTCAATTATATACCAAATACACTCATCAATTAATACAAACGCTCTTATAGCCCTATCAGCGCTATCCATCATAACAGGCAGCTGAGGAGGCCTCAATCAAACACAACTACGTAAAATTCTAGCATACTCTTCAATCACACACATAGGCTGAATAATAATAACACTAACATATAATCCAGACATCACAACTTTTTATTTATTCACATATATTATTCTAACAACCACCGCATTCCTTGCTCTAAACCTAAACTCAAACACCACAACCCTGATATTATCACGCACATGAAATAAATTAACCTGATTAATACCACTAATATCATCTACTCTTCTATCCATAGGAGGCCTACCCCCACTAACTGGCTTCCTACCCAAATGAATTACTATTCAAGAACTTACAAAAAATAATAACTTCATTATACCCACTATTATAATTACTATAACTCTACTTAATTTATATTTTTATCTACGCCTAATCTATATTACTTCTATAACACTACTCCCCACATCTAATAATACAAAAATAAAATGACAATTCGAAAATACAAAACCCATACCCCTCATTCCCCTACTCATTATTCTAACCACTTTCCTTTTACCACTATCTCCAACAACTTTAACTATTTTCTAGAAATTTAGGTTAAAAAGACCGAAAGCCTTCAAAGCTCTAAGTAAGTTAGTATACTTAATTTCTGAAATATACTAAGGACTGCAAAACTCTACTCTGCATCAACTGAACGCAAATCAGTCACTTTAATTAAGCTAAGCCCCTACTAGATTAATGGGATTCAAACCCACAAAAACCTAGTTAACAGCTAAGTGCCTTAATCAACTGGCTTTAATCTACTTCTCCCGCCGTCCAGGGAAAAAAGGCGGGAGAAGCCCCGGCAGAAATCTCAAACTGCTCCCTTGAATTTGCAATTCAACATGAAAATCACCTCGGGGCTGGTAAAAAGAGGACTTAACCCCTGTCCTTAGGTTTACAGCCTAATGCTTACTCAGCCATTTTACCTTTTTTTTCACCTATGCTCATTAACCGCTGACTGTTCTCCACAAATCACAAAGATATTGGAACCTTATATTTATTATTTGGTGCATGAGCTGGAACTGCAGGCATAGCTATAAGTCTTCTCATCCGAGCCGAATTAGGCCAGCCCGGTAGCCTATTAGGCAACGATCATATCTATAATGTTATCGTTACAGCCCATGCATTTGTCATAATTTTCTTTATAGTTATACCCATCATAATTGGGGGGTTCGGAAACTGATTAGTACCTTTAATAATTGGGGCCCCTGACATAGCGTTTCCCCGTCTAAACAATATAAGCTTCTGACTTCTCCCACCATCATTTCTACTTCTTCTCGCATCAGCCATAGTAGAAGCCGGTGCAGGAACAGGCTGAACAGTTTATCCTCCTTTAGCAGGAAACCTATCTCACCCAGGAGCTTCTGTAGACTTGACTATTTTCTCACTTCATCTAGCAGGCATTTCCTCTATTCTAGGAGCTATTAACTTTATTACAACTATTATTAATATAAAACCCCCTGCAATATCCCAATATCAAACCCCCCTATTTGTTTGATCAGTCCTAATCACAGCAATCCTACTTCTCCTTTCCCTCCCTGTACTAGCCGCCGGCATTACAATACTATTGACGGACCGTAACCTTAACACCACTTTCTTCGACCCTGCCGGAGGAGGAGATCCTATTCTATATCAGCACCTATTCTGATTCTTCGGTCACCCCGAAGTCTATATTCTTATTCTCCCTGGTTTTGGAATAATCTCTCACATCGTAACATATTACTCTGGAAAAAAAGAACCATTCGGGTATATGGGAATAGTCTGGGCCATAATATCAATTGGATTCCTAGGCTTCATTGTATGAGCTCATCACATGTTTACAGTTGGTATAGACGTAGATACACGAGCCTATTTTACCTCTGCCACTATAATTATTGCGATTCCAACTGGCGTCAAAGTTTTCAGCTGACTCGCTACATTACACGGAGGAAATATCACATGATCCCCCGCAATACTTTGAGCCCTAGGTTTTATTTTCCTTTTCACTGTAGGGGGTCTGACTGGTATTGTACTAGCAAACTCATCATTAGATATTGTACTGCACGATACCTATTATGTAGTAGCTCACTTCCACTATGTGCTATCAATAGGAGCTGTCTTTGCCATCATAGGAGGCTTCATTCACTGATTTCCCCTATTCTCCGGCTATACTCTAGACCAAATCTGCGCCAAAGCCCACTTTATTATTATATTTGTAGGTGTAAACATAACTTTCTTTCCGCAACACTTCCTTGGCTTATCCGGAATACCACGACGCTATTCAGACTATCCTGATGCCTATACTACATGAAATATTGTATCATCTGTAGGCTCCTTTATTTCCCTAGTAGCAATACTATTAATAGTTTACATAATCTGAAAAGCCTTTGCTTCAAAACGCAAAGTACTATTAATTGAACAACCCACTTCCAATCTAGAGTGACTATATGGCTCTCCCCCACCCTACCATACATTTGGTGAGCCAACTTTTATTAAAACTAAATAAAAAAGGAAGGAATCGAACCTTCTAAAGTTGATTTCAAGCCAACCCTATAACCCCTATAACTTTTTCAATAAGATATTAGAAAAATTATTTCATAGCTTTGTCAAAGCTAAATTATAGGATATATCCTATATATCTTATATGGCCCATCCCGTTCAACTAGGCCTACAAGATGCCACATCCCCTATCATAGAAGAGCTAATTGCATTCCATGACCACGCCTTTATAATCGTAACCTTAATCAGCTTCCTAGTTTTGTATGTTTTATCATCGGTACTCACAACAAAACTAACCAATACCAATATCACAGATGCCCAAGAGATAGAAACTATTTGGACTGTCTTACCCGCAGTTATTTTGGTCTTAATCGCTCTCCCGTCCCTACGTATTCTCTACTTGACAGACGAAATTAATAACCCCTCCTTTACCATCAAATCAATTGGCCATCAATGATATTGAACCTACGAGTATACAGACTATGGGGGTTTGATCTTCAACTCTTATATACTCCCACCGCTATTTTTGAACCCAGGGGATCTTCGACTTCTAGAAGTTGATAACCGAGTAGTACTTCCAATTGAAGCCCCTGTTCGTATAATAATTACATCCCAAGACGTCTTACACTCATGAACTATTCCCACACTGGGCCTAAAAACAGATGCAATTCCCGGGCGCTTAAACCAAACTACATTTACTGCCATGCGACCAGGCGTCTACTACGGACAATGCTCGGAAATCTGCGGCGCAAACCACAGTTTTATACCAATTGTTGCAGAGTTAATCCCCTTAAAAATCTTTGAGATAGGGCCCGTATTTACCCTATAGATATACTGCACCTGTTCCACTTAATCTACCCCAAAAAATATCAAGACCCATTGTATAGCTGCCACAGCATTAGCCTTTTAAGCTAAAGACTGGGAAATATTTTTCTCTACAGTGAAATGCCTCAGCTAAACACATCTACATGATTTATTACTATTATTACCATACTACCTACACTATATCTTATTATACAACTAAAATTATTAAAAACAACTTATTATTTTTCTCCCTCACAAAAAGCCTCTGACATACAATCATTTAATAATCCCTGACAATTAAAATGAACGAAAATTTATTTGCCCCTTTCACAACTCCATCCCTCCTAGGCCTGCCCGCTGTAATACCCGTCATTCTATTTCCTACACTGTTAATTTCAACTTCTAAGGGTCTTATCAACAACCGACTAGTCACTATTCAACAAAACCTAATTCAAGTGGCTCTAAAACAAATAATAATAACACAGAACACCAAAGGACAAGCTTGATCTCTAATATTAATATCCCTATTTATTTTCATTGCCACGACTAATCTTCTCGGGCTCTTACCTCATTCATTCACACCCACTGCTCAACTATCCATAAATCTAGCCATGGCAATTCCTTTATGGGCAGGCACAGTAATTACAGGTCTCCGCTTCAAAACCAAAAACTCCTTAGCCCACTTTCTACCACAAGGCACACCCACACCTCTTATTCCCATGTTAGTAATTATCGAAACTATCAGCTTGTTTATTCAACCAGTAGCCCTAGCTGTACGCCTAACCGCTAATATTACAGCAGGACATCTACTTATACACCTAATCGGAAATGCCGCGCTAGCATTATCAATCAACAATTTCTTTGTAAGCTCTTTAATTCTGGCACCCCTAATAGCACTAATAATTCTAGAAATTGCAGTTGCCCTAATTCAGGCCTACGTCTTCACACTGCTGGTAAGCCTTTACCTACATGATAATACTTAATGACACACCAAACCCACCCCTACCATATAGTCAAACCTAGTCCATGACCACTAACAGGAGCTTTCTCAGCTCTCCTAATAACATCAGGCCTAATTATATGATTTCACTTTTATTCTACAATTTTACTAATACTAGGATTATTGACCAGCATGCTAACAATATATCAATGGTGACGTGATATTATCCGAGAGAGCACTTATCAAGGCCATCATACAGCACCAGTTCAAAAAGGCCTCCGTTACGGAATAATTTTATTTATTATTTCAGAGGCCTTCCTGTTCGCTGGTTTCTTCTGAGCATTCTACCACTCAAGTCTTGCCCCCACGCCACACCTAGGAGGACACTGACCACCAACAGGTATTATCCCCCTAAATCCTTTAGAAGTACCCCTTCTAAATACCTCTGTACTACTTGCATCAGGAGTCACAATTACCTGAGCCCACCACAGCTTAATAGAAAATAACCGAAAACAAATAATCCAAGCCCTGTTTATTACAATCTTATTAGGCATCTACTTCACCCTATTACAAGTTTCAGAGTACTATGAAGCACCTTTTACTATCTCTGATGGTATCTATGGCTCAACATTTTTTATTGCCACCGGCTTCCATGGTTTCCACGTTATTATTGGATCTACATTTCTTACCGTTTGCTTTATTCGCCAGCTGTTATACCATTTCACGTCAAAACACCATTTTGGCTTTGAGGCCGCCGCTTGGTACTGACACTTTGTAGACGTCGTTTGACTTCTTCTCTATATCTCTATTTACTGATGAGGTTCTTATCCTTTTAGTATAACTAGTACAGCTGACTTCCAATCAGCTAGCTTCGATAATATTCGAAAAGGGGTAATTAACCTAATATTCGCCCTAACAATTAACACCCTCCTAACCTTATTTCTGATAATTATTATATTCTGATTACCTCAACTGAGTTCTTACGCAGAAAAAGCTAACCCTTATGAATGCGGGTTTGATCCACTAAACCCTGCCCGCATTCCTTTCTCAATAAAATTCTTTCTGGTCGCCATCACCTTTTTACTATTTGACTTAGAAATTGCCCTACTATTACCTCTTCCATGAGCTCTCCAAACAACAAATATTCCTGCAATAGCCAAGTCATCAATTATATTAATCACCATTTTAACCCTCAGTCTAGCCTATGAATGAACTCAAAAGGGGCTAGACTGGACTGAATTGGTAAGTAGTTTAAGTAAAACAAATGATTTCGACTCATTAGATTATGATAATCATACTAACCAAATGCCCATTATTTACATAAACATTATATTATCATTTATCATCTCACTCTTAGGTATATTAATCTATCGCTCACACCTAATATCCTCCCTACTATGCCTAGAGGGAATAATACTCTCACTATTTATCATAAGTACTCTAATAGCCTTAAACATACACTTCCCTTTAGCTAATATCGTACCGGTTGCTCTACTAGTATTTGCCGCCTGTGAAGCAGCAGTAGGTCTCGCCCTATTAGTTTCAATCTCAAACACATATGGCCTAGATTATATCCACAACCTAAGCTTACTTCAATGTTAAAAATAATTTGCCCCCCAATTATATTAATACCAATAACATGATTCTCTAAAAACAACCTAATCTGAATTAATTTAACCATGCACAGCTTAATTATTAGCATTATCCCTATTCTATTTTTCAACCAAACTAGTAATAATCTTATTGGCTATTCAACCTATTTCTCTTCCGACCCATTATCAACGCCTCTCCTAACACTAACCGCCTGGCTCTTGCCCCTTATAGTTATAGCAAGCCAATATCATCTACACAACGAAAGTCCTTCACGAAAAAAACTCTATCTCTCCATAATAATCTTACTACAAATTTCCCTAATCATAACATTTATAGCCACAGAATTAATCTTATTTTATATCCTATTCGAAACAACCCTAATCCCCACCCTAATTATTATTACTCGATGGGGTAATCAAGCAGAACGCCTCAACGCAAGTACATACTTTCTATTCTATACACTAGCCGGTTCTCTCCCCCTACTAATTATATTAATATATATGCAAAACAGCCTAGGTTCATTAAATATTATGCTATTAACACTCACAGCCCAAAAACTAACAACCACCTGATCCCATAGCTTAACTTGACTGGCATGTATAATAGCCTTTATAGTGAAAATGCCTCTATATGGCTTACACTTATGACTTCCCAAAGCTCACGTTGAGGCCCCTATCGCCGGATCAATAGTACTTGCCGCAGTGCTTCTAAAGCTAGGCGGCTATGGCATGATTCGACTCACATCAATCCTCAACCCCCTAACCGAATATATAGCCTATCCCTTCCTTATATTATCTTTGTGAGGCATAATTATAACAAGCTCAACTTGTCTCCGACAAACGGACCTAAAATCACTTATCGCATACTCTTCCGTAAGCCATATAGCCCTAGTAATTATGGCCTCCCTTATCCAAACCCCCTGAAGCTTTACTGGCGCGGTTATCCTTATAATTGCCCATGGGCTCACTTCATCTATATTATTCTGCCTAGCTAATTCAAACTACGAACGAACCCACAGTCGCATTATAATACTCTCTCGAGGACTTCAAACCCTACTTCCACTCATAGCCTTCTGATGATTTATGGCAAACCTCACTAACTTAGCCTTACCTCCCACTATTAATCTAATTGGAGAGCTATTAGTAGTAGTAACTTCATGTCCTTGATCGCATGTTACCATTATATTCACAGGACTAAATATGCTAATCACTGCCCTTTATTCCCTGCATATATTTATCACAACACAACGAGGAGTACTAACCTTTCATATTATCAGTATGAAACCCTCCTTTACACGAGAAAATATATTGATATTTATACATATCTCCCCTATCATTCTCCTATCCCTCAACCCCAGTATTATCATAGGCTTCACCCCCTGTAAATATAGTTTAACCAAAACATTAGATTGTGAATCTAAATACAGAAACTCACTACTTCTTATTTACCGAGAAAGCTTGCAAGGACTGCTAACCCATGCCCCCGCACTTAATAAGGCGGCTATCTCAACTTTTAAAGGATAACAGCTATCCACTGGTCTTAGGAACCAAAAACATTGGTGCAACTCCAAATAAAAGTAATAATATGCACACCTCCATTGTCATGCTAACCCTAACTTCTCTAGCTTTTCCAGCTATTTTAGCCCTTATTAAACCCAACAAAAATTACTTATACCCTAATTATGTAAAAACAACTATAATATATGCCTTTATTATTAGCCTCCTTCCAACAGCCCTATATATTCTCCTAGATCAAGACACAATTATCTCAAACTGACATTGAACAACTATTCAATCATTAGAGTTAGTAATAAGCTTCAAACTAGATTACTTCTCCATATTATTTACCCCAATTGCACTATTTGTCACTTGATGTATTATAGAGTTCTCACTATGATATATGAACTCAGACCCAAACATTAATCAATTCTTTAAGTATCTCCTCATTTTCCTCATCACCATATTAATTTTAATTACCGCCAATAATCTCTTTCAATTTTTCATTGGATGAGAAGGTGTAGGAATTATATCATTTCTACTAATTAGCTGATGACATGCCCGAACAGACGCCAACACAGCAGCAATCCAAGCAATCTTATATAACCGTATTGGCGATATTGGGTTCGTTCTAGCCATAGCATGATTTTTCCTTAATCATAACTCATGAGACTTTCAACAAATGTTTGTTCTAAACTCTGGCCTAAATTCTCTCCCACTAATAGGTCTTCTCTTAGCAGCAACAGGAAAATCAGCTCAACTTGGCCTTCACCCTTGACTACCCTCTGCTATAGAAGGCCCAACCCCAGTTTCAGCTCTACTTCATTCTAGCACTATAGTAGTAGCTGGAGTATTTTTACTCATTCGCTTCCATCCTATAACAGAAAATAATATATTAATTCAAAGCCTTACACTATGTCTAGGAGCTATTACCACTATTTTTATAGCTATCTGCGCTCTAACACAAAATGATATTAAAAAAATTGTAGCTTTCTCCACCTCAAGTCAACTAGGCTTAATGATAGTTACCATCGGCATTAATCAACCACACCTAGCATTCCTACACATCTGTACCCACGCTTTCTTCAAAGCCATACTATTTATTTGTTCTGGGTCCATTATTCACAACCTAAACAATGAACAAGACATTCGAAAAATAGGAGGCCTATTTAAAACAATACCCCTTACCTCAACTTCCCTAACTATTGGCAGTCTAGCACTTACAGGTATACCATTTCTCACAGGCTTCTACTCTAAAGATCTCATTATCGAAACCGCAAGCACATCATACACTAATGCCTGAGCCCTGTCTATTACTCTCATCGCCACCTCCCTAACAAGCGCCTACAGCACTCGGACCATTATCCTAACACTAACAGGACAACCTCGCTTTTCAGCCTCAGTTTATATTAATGAAAATAATCCAGCCCTACTAAACCCCATAAAACGTCTAACAATAGGCAGCTTATTCGCAGGGTTTATTATTATCAATAATATTACCCCCACTATATACCCTCCACTAACAATACCTCTTTACCTAAAATTCCTAGCCCTTTGCGTAGTCACCCTAGGTTTTCTAATAGCCCTAGATCTAACTCTTATAACCAATAAACTCAAAATAGATGCCCCATCACATATATTTAAATTTTCCAATATGCTGGGGTATTATCCTACTACAATCCACCGAATGATCCCATATCAAAATCTAATCATGAGCCAAAATCTAGCCTTTCTCTTACTAGACTTAATCTGACTAGAAAAATCTATACCCAAAACAATTTCACACACCCATACTATTGCTTCTATAACCACAACGACTCAAAAGGGCATAATTAAGCTTTATTTCCTCTCTTTTATTATTCCCCTCCTTATAATTCCACTCTTAATAACATAGCCTATTGCCTCGAGTAATTTCAATAACAATATATACACCAACAAATAGTGTTCAACCAACAACTACCACTAGTCAACGCCCATAATCATATAAAGCACCTGCACCAATAGAGTCTTCTCGAACTAATCCTGACCCCTCCCCCTCAAAAATTACTCAACCTCCCATGTTATTTAAATTAATCTCCATTAACTCACCATAATCTAATACTCACAAGACTAACCCCACCTCTATTGCTAGTCCAACTAACAAACTACCTAAAACCTCGAACCCTGAAACCCAGGCTTCAGGGTACTCTTCAATAGCCATTGCAGTGGTATAACCAAAAACAACCATTATACCACCCAAATAAATTAAAAAGATTATTAAACCTATATAAGCACCCCCATAATTCAAAATAATTACACAACCAACAATACCGCTAACAATCAACGCTAGACCTCCATAAATAGGAGAAGGCTTAGAAGAAAACCCAACAAATCCTATAATCAATAGTACACTGAGTAAAAACAATATATATGACATTGTTTCCACATGGGTTCCAACCATGACCAATGATATGAAAAACCATCGTTGTAATTCAACTACAAAAACACTAATGACAGCTACACGTAAAGCCAATCTAATTATAAAAATAGTCAACCATTCCCTTATTGACTTACCCACTCCATCAAATATCTCCGCGTGGTGAAACTTCGGTTCTCTACTAGCAACCTGCTTGATACTGCAAATTATTACAGGCTTATTTCTAGCAATACATTACTCACCAGACACCTCCTCCGCCTTTTCCTCTATTGCACACATTACCCGAGACGTAAACTATGGTTGAATTATCCGCTACCTCCACGCCAATGGTGCCTCTATGTTCTTTATCTGCCTATTTCTACACGTAGGCCGAGGTTTATATTACGGCTCATTTCTCCTCCTTGAAACCTGAAATATCGGTATTATTCTACTACTTATAACCATAGCAACAGCCTTCATGGGTTATGTACTCCCATGAGGACAAATATCATTCTGAGGCGCCACAGTAATCACAAACCTATTATCCGCAATTCCATATATTGGGACCGACCTTGTCCAATGACTTTGAGGGGGGTACTCCATCGATAATCCAACCCTTACACGATTTTTTACCCTTCACTTTATCCTACCCTTTATTATCGCAACCTTCACAATCTTACATCTACTTTTCCTACATGAAACAGGGTCAAATAATCCCTGTGGAATCCCCTCCGACTCCGACAAAATCCCCTTCCATCCCTATTATACAACTAAAGATATCCTAGGCATAGCCCTTCTCCTCCTTATCCTAATAACATTAGTGTTATTTTCACCCGATCTTTTAAGCGACCCAGATAACTACATACCAGCCAACCCGCTGAGCACCCCACCACATATTAAACCAGAATGATATTTCCTGTTCGCATACGCAATCCTACGGTCCGTTCCCAACAAATTAGGGGGGGTCTTGGCACTTCTACTATCCATTCTCATTCTAACAATTGTACCCATACTCCACAAGTCCAAACAACAGAGCATAATATTCCGCCCACTCAGTCAATTCCTATTATGATTCCTAATTATAATTCTATTAATTCTTACCTGAATTGGGAGTCAACCAGTAAACCAACCCTTCATTGTAATTGGACAAGCAGCGTCCATAATATATTTCATTACAATCTTAATCTTAATACCTCTTGCTTCCCTAATCGAAAACAACCTCCTCAAATGAACCTGTCCTCGTAGTATAAACTCAGTACACCGGTCTTGTAAACCGGAGATGGACAATTCTCCCTAGGACAACTCAGAAAGAAAGCACCTAGCTTCGCCACCAATACCCAAAATTGGCATTCTATCTAAACTACTTTCTGTATTCTAAGGAGACACAACACTTAGAGAACAACTTAGTACAATTTAATTTTATATGCCCTTATGTAATTCGTGCATAACTGCTAGTCACCATGAATATTATATAGTACTATAAGTGCTTAACCGTACATAGTACATACATTTACATATTTACTATAAGTTCTCAAACACATGCTTACAAGCAAGAACCCTGTTACAATGAATCAACTGTAACACATAATCCTCAAGTATCCAAAGTCTACGGTATGTTCCACTAGAATATCAACCAAGCCAGATATTCCATAACCGTACATAGTACATTATATCCTTTACCGGACATAGCACATCTTAACTAAGCCCTTATTAACATTCCTTCACAACACGGATGACCCCTGTCAGTTGGGTGTCCCTTGTTCACCATCCTCCGTGAAATCAATATCCCGCACAAGAGTGCTACTCTCCTCGCCCCGGGCCCATAACTCGTGGGGGTAGCTACACACAACGTCACGGACATCTGGTTCTTACCTCAGGGCCATGTCATCAAGATCGCCCACACGTTCCCCTTAAATAAGACATCTCGATGGATCACGGGTCTATCACCCTATTAACCAGTCACGGGAGCTCTCCATGCATTTGGTATCTTTTATCTCTGGTCTGCACGCGACCCCATTGCAGTATGCTGGTCTCGCCACAATCAGTCCCGCAGCGCCTGTCTTTGATTCCTGGTCCATGCCCTTATTTACCGCACCTACGTTCCATATTTTAATCCCCCATGAACCTATACAAGGTGTTATTTAATCCATGCTTGTAAGACATATAAATATTTAATCACACGCACACTCCCACGCGCCTTACCCCAGGCATGACAAACTAACTCATCTCAAACCCCCCCTCCCCCCATCTCCGACCACTCCCATATAAATTGCCTTTGCCAAACCCCAAAAACAAAAGCCTGACTACCTAGCCGAAGATTGCATTTTCATCTTTAGGGTGTACACAACCTCACCTCTCACCCTCTCAACTAATAAAATTTTTATTTACCAGCCTTAGCATCTCCACCAAACCCCAAAGATAGCATTCACAATTCTCACTATCGT